ATATATCTTTAGATGAAATATATCAAGAATCCGCCATGTATTTTAAAAAACCTGGATGGAGAAATAAGCACACAAATAGAACATATCATGATATATATACTAGTCAGAGTATTGGAAATGGGGGATTATGGGACAAAAAATAAATCCACTTGGTTTCAGACTTGGTACAACCCAAAGCCATCATTCTCTTTGGTTTGCACAACCAAAAAAGTATTCCGAGGGTCTCCAAGAAGATAAAAAAATAAGAGACTGTATCAAGAATTATGTACAAAAAAATACGAGAATATCTTCTGGTGTCGAGGGAATTGCACGTATAGAAATTCAAAAAAGAATTGATCTGATTCAAGTCATAATCTATATGGGATTTCCGAAATTCTTAATTGAAGATAGGCCGGGAAGAATCGAAGAATTACAGATGAATGTACAAAAAGAACTTAAATGTGTGAACCGAAAAATCAACATTGCTGTTACAAGAATTGCAAACCCTTACGGACACCCTAACATTCTTGCAGAATTTATAGCCGGACAATTAAAGAATAGAGTTTCTTGTCGAAAAGCAATGAAAAAGGCTATTGAATTAACTGAACAGGCGAATAGAAAAGGAATTCAAGTACAAATAGCAGGGCGTATTAACGGAAAAGATATTGCACGCGTAGACTGGATCAGAGAGGGCAGGGTTCCTCTACAAACCATTGGGGCGAAAATTGATTATTCTTCCTATACAGTTCGGACTATCTATGGGGTATTAGGAATCAAAATTTGGATATTTATAGACAAAGAATAATAAGAATAGTATTTTCGTTGTCTTTAGATTCTATTTTGAGATCTAACAAAAAAACAAAAAATTCTTTCATTTTTGACGTTCAATCAAAAAAAAATGAGCAGTTCTAAATTCTATAAGGTTGAATAAAAATTTGATTGATTATTTGATTTGCTATGCTTAGTGTGTGACTCGTTGGTTTTTTTAAGATTAGGATTCACAAAATGGACCAGACCGGCCTATAGTATGAACTAATAACTCTAAGACTAATAACCAACTCATCGCTTCGCATTATCTGGATCCAAGAAATCAGTCAAGATATGATATATCAGTCATATCATTATAGCAACTGACAGCTTCTTTTGCATAATCAAAGGAAAAACCAATCTGATTATGAGTATACATTGTGAAGCGAAATAACAAACAAATAGACAGATAAATGGAAGGATGAGAGAAAGAGAGAAAAAGAAAGAGTCATGATATATGATTTCTATATGTAAGGTCTATGAGGCATCTCATAAATAAAAAAGGCAATGTAATAAGGCATCAATGCAAATTCATCCCTAATTAAATCAATATCTATTCATCGAACAAAAAATCAAGCAAGAGCCTTGAGTCAATAAAGACTGAGAAGATTGATTCAAGAGAAAATGAAACAATTTGATTGGGGGCTCCATTGTTAAATTCAGACCTAACCATTAATCGAGAAGCGATGGGAACGACGGAACCCGTAAATGCAGAGGATTCTTTTTTATTTTTAAGAGAATCCTAATGATTCATAGGTGGGATGGCGGAATAAACCAGAGACCAATCTTTTTTTTATTCGAATTCTGAGAGGTCATAAGATAACCCGACAATTCAAATAGATATTGAAAGAGTAAATATTCGCCCGCGAAAGTTTTATTGGATTACTCATGTTAATCCAATATGAAATGAATATGATTCAAAATGCAAAACAAAAAAAGCATTCTTTATAACACTAACAAGACATTAAATGGAAATAAAATCCAGATTGAATTCTTAAATAAAATATACAAATTTATAATAGATTGAATGAAATCTTATTTTAAACTCTTTTTTTCTATTATTTATTAAATAAAAAAAAAAAAAAATGGAATTTTATTTATTAATTATTAAAATTTATTAATTATTAAAAGCTTTTTTGTGATTTTTTGCGAGGAGCTGGATGAAAAGAAATTCTCATGTCCAGTTCTGTAGTAGAGATGGAATTGAGAAAGAGACATCAACTATAACCCGAAAAGAACCAGATTTCGTAAACAACATAGAGGAAGACTGAAAGGAATATCTTGTAGCGGCAATCGTATTTGTTTCGGCCGATATGCTCTTCAAGCACTTGAACCTGCTTGGATTACATCTAGACAAATAGAAGCCGGCCGGCGCGCAATGACACGAAATATACGACGGGGTGGGAAAATATGGGTACGTATATTTCCAGACAAACCAGTTACAGTAAGACCTATGGAAACACGCATGGGTTCGGGCAAAGGATCCCCCGAATATTGGGTAGCTGTCGTTAACCCTGGTAAAATCCTTTATGAAATGGGTGGAGTGGCCGAAAATATAGCCAGAAAGGCTATTTTAATTGCAGCATCAAAAATGCCTATAAAAACTCAATTCATTATTTCAGGATAGAAATATAGAAAACCAAGAGAAAGAGGTCTTAGAAATTCAAAAACAATTGTGGATTTGCTTTTTTTGACAAACAATATTTCTTTTTTTCTTCGTCCTTTGTTGCATTAAAAGAAGAGATTCAAAAATGATTCAACCTCAGACCATTTTGAATGTAGCAGATAACAGCGGAGCCCAAAAATTGATGTGTATTCGAATCATAGGAGCCAGTAATCGCCGGTATGCTCATATTGGTGACGTTATTGTTGCTGTAATCAAGGAAGCAATACCCAATACATCTCTGGAAAGATCAGAAGTGATCAGGGCTGTAATTGTACGTACTTGTAAAGAACTCAAGCGTGACAACGGTATTATAATACGATATGATGACAATGCTGCAGTTGTAATTGATCAAGAAGGAAATCCAAAAGGAACTCGAATTTTTGGAGCAATCGCCCGGGAATTGAGACAGTTAAATTTCACTAAAATAGTTTCATTAGCTCCTGAAGTATTATAAGTATAAGATGATTACTTCAATAGAATTCTTATATTTATTTAAACGAAATTCTTGAAATGATATAGATTTGTTGTGGATTATGTCTCAAGTAGATTTTATTATGTCTTATGCATATACCTTTAATACTAATTAATCAAAAAACATGTTGATTATATCAAAATTCGGGAGAAAGAAGAATTTACGATGGAGAGGGACCCTATTGCTGAAATAATAACCTCTATACGAAATGCTGACATGAATAGAAAAGGAACGATTCGAATAGCATCAACTAACATTACCGAAACCTTTGTTAAAATACTTTTACGAGAAGGTTTTATCGAGAACGTAAGAAAACATCAGGAAAACCATAAAGACTTTTTTGTTTTAACCCTACAACATAGAAGAAATAGGAAAGGACCATATCAAACTACTTTAAATTTAAAACGGATAAGCCGACCCGGTCTACGAATCTATTCTAACTATCAAAAAATTCCTAGAATATTAGGCGGGATAGGTATTGTAATTCTTTCTACTTCTCGAGGTATAATGACAGACCGAGACACTCGACTAGAAGGAATCGGCGGAGAAATTTTGTGTTATATATGGTAATTAATCCATATTATATAGATATAATACCCGAAATGGATCCGAAACCTTTTTATTTGTGAAAAAAAAAGAAAAGGGCAAATTGTCTACTAAATATTACTATTACTCCTCCTGTGCTACATTAGTTGATACTTCGAAGTACCTGGAACTGGAATGAAAGAACAAAAAAAATTCAGTAATTAAACCTTCATGAATTTTTTTCTCAATAATAGGGTCGGGATTCCTTTGGATAATGAATATATGATTGTAGATTATGCTTTAGAAACGACCAAAAAAAGTTTTTTATCCGTATACATACTATCAGTAGTATAGGGTAAAAAATTCAATTTCAATTGATTTAAAGTAAATCATTATGATTCAACCCCCCCCCCGGGACATATAATTGTTAAAACCCCTAACAAGGGTTAGAAAAATTAAATGGGTTTTTCAATTTCAAGATTCCTTTTAGGGGGCTTTTTTGAGGGTTCAAAAATTTCAAGAAACTTATTTTCTTCCAATGAATTCGGGATTAAGGAATAACAGCTATGAAAATAAGGGCTTCTGTTCGTAAAATTTGTGAAAAATGTCGGCCAATCCGCAGGAGGGGACGAATTATTGTAATTTGTTCCAACCCGAGACATAAACAAAGACAAGGATAATTCTTCTAGTAAAAAAAAAGAGACTGCTAAAGCAATCTTCAATTTTAAAGAAAACGATAAACAAATAAAATATAGAAGATCTATTTTGATATTTTGACATGAAATGGATATATCCATATATCTCTGACTTATTTTTATAAAATGATAAAATATGGCAAAACCTATACCAAAAGTCGGTTCACGCAGGAATGTGCGCATTGGTTCACGTAAGGGTACACGTAGACTACCAAAGGGAGTTATTCATGTTCAAGCAAGTTTCAATAACACCATTATTACTGTTACAGATGTAAGGGGTCGGGTGATTTCTTGGTCTTCTGCCGGTACTTGTGGATTCAGGGGTACAAGAAGAGGGACGCCCTTTGCTGCTCAAATCGCAGCAGGAAATGCTATTCGAGCAGTAGTGGATCAAGGTATGCAACGAGCAGAAGTTATGATAAAAGGTCCGGGTCTCGGAAGAGATGCAGCATTACGAGCTATTCGTAGAAGTGGTTTAGTATTAAATTTTGTACGGGATGTAACTCCTATGCCACATAATGGCTGTAGACCTCCTAAAAAAAGACGTGTGTAAGAATCAAAATAAAGACTAAAGAGATTTCAAGAGAAATAAATGATTTAATGAGTTGATCAAAGACAAAAAAAGATTACTATGGTTCGAGAGAAAGTAAAAGTATCTACTCGGACACTACAGTGGAAGTGTGTTGAATCAAGAATAGATAGTAAACGTCTTTATTATGGACGCTTTATTCTATCTCCACTTATGAAAGGCCAGGCCGACACAATAGGCATTGCGATGCGAAGGTCTTTGCTTGGAGAAATAGAAGGAACATGTATTACACGCGCAAAATCTGAGAAAGTACCACATGAATTTGCTAGCATAGCGGGTATTCAAGAATCGGTACATGAAATTTTAATGAATTTGAAAGAAATTGTATTGAGAAGTAATTTGTATGGAACTCGCAAGGCATTTATTTGTGTCAAAGGTCCCGGATATGTAACTTCTCGAGACATCATCTTACCGCCCTCTGTGGAAATAATTGATAATACACAGCATATAGCTATCCTAACAGAACCAATTGATTTGTGTATTGGATTACAAATTGAAAGGAATAGAGGATACGGTATAAAAACGCCAAAAAACTTTCACGACAAAAGTTATCCTATAGATAATGTTGTATTCATGCCGGTTCGAAATGTAAATCATAGTATTCATTCTTATGGGAATGATAATAAAAAACAAGAAATACTTTTTCTCGAAATATGGACAAATGGAAGTTTAACTCCTAAAGAAGCACTTCACGAAGCTTCCCGGAATTTGATTGACTTATTTATTCCTTTTCTACATGCGGAAGAGGAAAAGTCACATTTAGAGAACATTCAACACAAGGTTACTTTACCTTTTTTTCCTTTTTATGATAAATTAACTAAACTAAGAAAAAAGAAATAGCATTGAAATTTTTTTTATTGACCAATCAGAGTTGCCTCCCAGAATCTATAATTGTCTTAAAACGTCCAATATACATACATTCTTCGACCTTTTGAATAAGAGCCAGGAAGACCTTATGAAAATTAAAAATTTTCACAGAGAAGATGTAAAACAGATATTGGACATTATAGAAAAGAAGTAAAAAAGCATTTCGAAATTGATTTACAAAAAAAAAAAAATAGGTTTTCATTCAATCTTCAGCACAATCCGAATCCATATAGTCGGGCCAGAATTGAATAAATGATGTATCTAGGGAATAGTCACTTCAAAGTGAAAGTGAATTCTCCCTAGATACACACACCGTGTTATTTTACTTACAATTGACTTAATTTAATAAGCGAATCCATTTAAAATTAAAAAAGACCTAAAGTTAGGGATTTATCAATTGGCAATGTTGCTCCAATGCCCAACCACAGGGCTACCGCAGTACCAATCAAAAAGACGGTTGTTGCTACCGGACGACGAAATGGATTTTGGAATTTATTAATATTTTCCAAAAAGGGTACTGTTAATAATCCCGCAGGTACTGAAACCATTAAAAGAACACCCAATAACTTGTTAGGTACTGTACGAAGTATTTGAAATACGGGAAAGAAATACCATTCGGGTAGTATTTCCAAAGGAGTTGCAAATGGATCCGCGGGTTCACCAATCATTGAAGGTTCTAGAACGGCTAAGCCTACGTTACAGGCAATAGTACCGAGAATTACTACGGGAAAAATATATAAAAGATCATTTGGCCATGCGGGTTCTCCATAATAATTATGACCCATACCTTTAGCTAATTTAGCCCTTAATACAGGATCATTTAAATCAGGTTTTTTTGTTATTGGGATAGGTGAATTCTTATAAATCCATCCCCCGACAGAGCCGGACATGATAATTTTTCATCATCCGGCTCAAGCAAGAACCAATCAAATCAAATGGACACAAATGGATACATAATAAACTAAACCTATATCTTATCCATACATATATAAATGATTCTATATTCCATATAATTATAGAATAGTTAAGAAAAAAGTTATCCGATTCCAGTTTCAAAATTTGAAACTATAGAGTCCAAGAAATTCAATTATTACTATTACAGGTAAAAAAATGCTCAATACCCAAGTAGGCTTGGCTTACAAAGTTGATTATGATCAAGTGCTTTATGGGTTGTCTCACACCTTGCCTATGATTCGCTCTTCTCCCCCAAAAAGATCAAGATTTTTCACATACAAAAGATTTACTTGTTACTAAAATAGTCTAGCCTTTGCTCTTCTTTAGATCCCTTGTTTCACTCCGATAGTATATATAATAAATCAGGTCGATGCAGAGGAAATGAATGCATTTCCATACTATGTAAGAAATAAAAAAAAAAGCTAAAACATATGGATTTTGATTGGGCCAAATCCCTTATTCTACTAGATCTTACGGAGCCCGTTCATGCAAGATATCGGTCGGGTCTGATCATAGAAAAGATTCTCTTCAAGTGAACCAGCCTATCCTTTGTATGGTAGGGAACTTACACGGCGGTTGGAATAAAGATACATTTGGTTGTGAATTCTAATGTAGCAGAGAAAGAAATATTTCTGCACGGCTCCAATCAATAGTTCAAGTCACACACTCCCATAATCCACTTTCTCTTCGGAGAATTCCCCTCAACTATTCGTGTCAAATAAATAATAGAATCTTGTAGGGTTGAAAGGAAATATCCAAACACATGTCTTATTTTTTTTTGAATAATCCATATTTGTAGCAATGAAATACTATATATTCCTCCTCCAACTAATAAGATATATAATAAATTCAAAATATCTATGATCTGGTCTAAATTCTTTATAAAGGACCAGAAATGCCCTGCTTACGTATCATTAAGAAATGCATTAACATAAATACGGCAGTAAGAAGAGGTAATACAAAAGTGTGTAAACTATAAAAACGGGTCAAAGTCGATTGTCCTACACTAGCACTTCCACGCAATAACTCTACCAAAGGCGATCCTATTACTGGAATAGCGTCCGGTACGCCTGTTACAATTTTAACAGCCCAATAGCCAATTTGGTCCCGAGGTAGGGAATAACCTGTTACACCAAAAGATGCGGTCAATACAGCCAGAACCACGCCCGTAATCCAAGTTAATTCCCGAGGTTTTTTAAAACCACCAGTGAGATAAACACGAAATACGTGCAGGATCATCATTAAGACCATCATACTTGCCGACCATCGATGAACCGATCGGATTAACCAACCAAAGTTAGCTTCAGTCATTATGTATTGAACAGAAGCAAAAGCCTCAGTTACTGTTGGACGATAGTAAAAAGTCATAGCAAACCCTGTAGCTACTTGTACTAAAAAACAAGTAAGCGTAATTCCTCCTAGACAATAAAATATGTTAACATGAGGAGGAACATATTTACTAGTTATATCATCTGCAATCGCCTGAATCTCGAGGCGTTCTTCGAACCAATCATAGACTTTATTGAGATAGGTAAACCAAGAACGAGTACTCCCCCTCTTAGAACCGTATATGAGAATTTCATCTCCTACGGCTCAAACAAAAACACCCCAATACTGGCTGACGGAAAGGAAGACAGAATAGAAAGGTTGAAACTTCTTCACCCTTTCATTCAATCTTATTTATCTAAAGAAAAGATACAAACGAGTAAAAATAATGAAAGCCCTTCTTTGTAATTAGAATGCCAAAAACTCAAGTCGGCACATTCGTCTTTATGTTGATCATTACAGGCCTCTTGAATCTTCTATTTACCTACCTAATTTCTTTTTCTTTGCTTTGATTTATTATTGGAATATAACTTTTTTTCTTGTTTTCTTTATTATTGATAGGCATTATCTTGTTAAGACCCTATGAATCAATTGAAACCCCAGATTCATACTAGAACCACGATAATTCAATAAAAAAACCTTGAAACTAAGCACAAAGATTCCCTGAGTAAGAACCATTGAATCATCAACTTATTTAATGATTAGATAGAACAATAGAAAGAAAGCTTTGTCCTTTGATCAAAATAAACATAAAGAAATTAGAATTTGAAAGAATAAAAAAATCTTTCTATTTAGAATTCATTTTCTTTGAAATTTTTTTTTAGTCCGGCTGCGAGGTTTGTTTTGAATATTAAATATGAATCGTAGTTCGAACACTTCGTGATCTATTTCATAAATTCCGTGCTCCAGATACTAAAATGAATATTCGACGGGCTAAAACGATCTCTATCAAGACGACAGATCCCTTTTTCTGTACTATCAATAGGATCAATTCTAACAAGTCGCACACTCATATTCCGGAAATACAGAAAAAAAAAAAAGAAATTTTGCGGTCGAACTGCCAAAAAACATGGGCTAAAATACGAGACCTATTCGCTTTTTTTTGATTGAAAAACTCGGGCTTCGCGGTTCTTGTGAATCTAATTCATCGCAATTCCATCCAGTAAAACAGAAGAATTATAAATCTCCAAAATAATAGATAAGAATACTGCAAATAGAGCCATTGCAATACCCATCAAAGGAGTCGTTCCCCATCCAGGGGTCACTTTACCATATTCCGAATTCAATGGTTTCAAAAAGGACCCTATAGTAGTTGGCTTTGGCCTTGGATTAAATCTAGAACTACCCTCAACAGTTTGTGTAGCCATAATAAATCTTATTTTGTATTCAATGAGATCTGTTGACTTTGTATACCATTCCGGTGTAAATAAACGATCTTATCATAGATCCATTGTGGTCTTGAAATTCTAAAATAATGGAACCAGCAACCTTAGTCGCCATTTCTATATCTGGTTTACTTGTAAGTTTTACTGGGTACGCCTTATATACTGCCTTTGGGCAACCCTCTCAACAACTAAGAGATCCATTCGAGGAACACGGGGACTAGTTGAAGTAATGAGCCTCAAAATATTCTATTTTGAGGCTCGTTACTTTAACTGAGGGAATGAAAAATCATTTCATTTTTTAGTTGGAACTTTAGGCGGTTCTCGAAAAAAGATAGCGAAAAAAATGATCCCTAGAGTCGATACTAAAAGAAATGTATAAACCAATGCTTCCATAAATTCGATTGTGGTTTACAATTATAGCTTCCATGCCTGTTTATTTTAGATCATCTCCTGGAGAAAGAGCTGGGATAAAAAGGTGTTGATTGAAATCAAGATTTTTCCAGCAACCTAAGCCTATGTCAAATCACAAACAGAAAAGAAAAAATGACAAAGCAATCTTGAATCAAACTACTTGTCTTCTTGTAGTTGGATCTCCAAGTTTTTGGAATGCTCCAAATTCTACTTGAGCATCCAAATCCGGATCAATACCAGCAAAAACATCTCTGAACAAGGTTCTAGCACCGTGCCAAATGTGCCCGAAAAAGAAGAGCAGAGCAAACGAGGCATGTCCAAAAGTAAACCAACCTCTTGGACTGCTACGAAAAACACCATCAGATTTCAAAGTAGCACGATCTAATTCAAAAATTTCACCCAATTGAGCACGTCTAGCATATTTTTTCACAGTAGCAGGATCACTATAACTTACGCCATTAAGTTCGCCACCATAGAACTCAACGGTTACACCTACTTGTTCAACACTATACTTTGATTCTGCCCTTCTAAAAGGGACGTCGGCTCTAACAATTCCATCTTCGTCTACCAAAACAACCGGAAATGTTTCAAAAAAAGTAGGCATACGACGAACAAAAAGTTCACGCCCTTCTTTATCTCTAAAGATAGGGTGTCCTAACCACCCAACGGCTATTCCATCCCCGTTGTCCATTGAACCCGCCCTGAATAATCCCCCTTTCGCCGGATTATTGCCAATGTAATCATAAAAAGCCAACTTTTCGGGAATTTTAAACCAAGCTTCGGATAAAGTTTGATTTTCGGCTAGCCCGGCACTAACCCTTCGATATATTTCTTGCTGGAAGTATCCCTGATCCCATTGATAACGAGTAGGACCAAATAATTCGATGGGAGTCGTTGATGAACCATACCACATAGTTCCAGCAACAACAAAAGCCGCAAAAAAGACAGCAGCGATACTACTGGAAAGGACGGTTTCAATATTTCCCATACGTAATCCTTTGTATAAACGTTGGGGCGGGCGAACACTAAGATGGAATAAGCCCGCTAATATGCCCAATGTCCCCGCTGCAATATGATGAGAGGCTATTCCTCCCGGAACAAAAGGATCAAAACCTTCCACACCCCATGCTGGATTTATAGGTTGTACTTTTCCAGTTAGCCCATAAGGATCGGACACCCATATTCCAGGACCATATAATCCTGTTACATGAAATGCGCCAAAACCAAAGCAAGCCACTCCTGATAGAAATAAATGAATTCCAAAGATCTTGGGCAAATCCAAAGAGGGTTTTCCTGTGCGCTCATCACTAAAAATTTCCAGATCCCAATACACCCAATGCCAGATAGCTGCCAAGAAGCACAAGCCAGAAAACACAATATGTGCTCCGGCTACACCTTCGTAACTCCAAATACCCGGATTGGTTATAGTCCCCCCTGTAATACTCCAACCGCCCCATGAATTGGTTATTCCTAAACGAGTCATGAAGGGGATAACAAACATACCCTGTCTCCACATTGGATCAAGAACGGGGTCAGAAGGATCAAAAACTGCTAATTCATATAGAGCCATTGAACCGGCCCAACCAGCAACCAGGGCTGTGTGCATTATATGAACAGAAAGCAAACGGCCAGGATCATTCAATACGACGGTATGAACACGATACCAAGGCAAACCCATGGAAATACCCCTTTATCAACGAAAAATAGACACTCTGTAACTTTATTGCATTGGAATAGGCTACGTATCTCCCCCCTCGGTGGACTATTTCGGAAAAAAGATTACGCGTTGTTCCATTAATTTACTAATAATGTAATGGAAGAGTCTGGTTCAGAAGAAGAAAAAGAGAAGCAGATCTATTCTATATCCGATAAGTAGCAATACGCAATGGGGGTTAATCCTATTTTCTATGAACGAATGTGCCCATATTTGTTCATCATTCAAAGGGCACATTCGTAAGAATTCTTTTTTATTCATTCTGTTTTCTTTTTTTTTTTTATGACCTTGACTATTATTCAATCTATGTATAAAATAAAAATAGGATAAACAAAAGACCAGTGGTATTAAGACAATAAATCCATTGTTACGCTTCCATATCAAAGTGAAATTGAGTATTTAATTCTTTTTTCTTTTAGTTTATGCCGCTTGGTATGCCAAAAGTACCTTTCAGAATGCCTGAAGACGAAGATGCATCTTGGGTTGATTTATACAACGGACTTTATCAACAAAGAAATCTTTTTTTATTCCAAGATGTTGGGAGCGAGATCTCGAATCAACTTGTTTCTCTTATGTTGTATCTTGGTGGGGAGTTTGATACCAGAGATATCTTTTTGTTTATAAACTCTTCTGGTGGATCTGTAGTTCCCGGACTAGTTCTTTACGATACTATGCAATGCTTAAATGTGTCTACAACGTGCGTGTCATTGGCCGCTTCAGTGGCATCCTTTATCTTAGTCGGAGGAAAACGTTCCAAACGTACGGCATTCCCTCACGCTAGGGTAATGATGCATCAGCCCGCTTCCGCTTATTGTGACGAAAAAACGGGACAATATACCATGGAAACTGACGAACTAATACGCATTCGCAACAGCATCATAACGGCTTATGTAGACCAAACGGGCCAGAGCATGTTTGCTATATGGCGCGACCTGGAAAGAGATAGTTTTATATCAGCAACAGAAGCCAAAGATCATGGAATTGTTGATAATATCGGATAATGTCATTGTCAGAATAGCATCGATTTAACGCAAATCGACAATTGAAAGTTGAGTGATTGAACCCCCTTCCTTATCTTATTCCTTCTTTCTTAACTTTTCTTAACCACTTCAGTTAAGAAAAGTTAACCTTAAGGTAAGGTAAGGGGTTAATATTCTATTTCTATATAATATTCAACAGCAAAAGAAAGAATTCAGAATTTCATCCGGTTAGGATCGATCTAAACCAGCCCATTATGTATATGGTTTAGCATGCCAACTATTAAACAACTTATTAGAAAGGCAAGACAGCCAATCAGAAATGCCACGAAATCCCCTGCTCTTGGAGGATGTCCTCAACGTCGAGGAACATGTACTAGGGTGTATGTGCGACTCGTTCCGATCATGAGCTGAAACAAAAGTAAACCCTTTCTTTTTCAGTATCAATGATCAGTACCAGTAAATAGGGTTCTTCTCTTCACTATACTCAAAACTAAAATAAAAAAAGATAGATTTAACATATCTTACTGTGTATCAAATTTATGGTTTCCATTGGTGCAAATCCAATCACTTCCATTTGTAATTTAAGATGAAAAAAAAAGTATCCATTGGTAGCAAATGCTTATCCATTAAGCGGTTAAAATCCTATTGGAAAAGGGAAAAATTTATGCTTCCAAGAACGGACTAAGAGGGTCAGCTACCCAACTGATTTTAATAATTGAATACCGTTACTGTATAAGATAGGTCTCTGATTGTGAAAGATCTATTATTGGACATGGGGGGTAGAGCCAAAAAGTGTGAATTGTACAAGTTACCCATAGCATTCATTGATTAAATGAAGTAAGGAGCTCCGGTGTATAGAGAGGACCTCACCGTTTAAGAAGTAACCATAGAGACGATGGAACCCATTAGTTAGCCATTTCTATTTACTACTCTTTTAGTGATTATGCTTTTTTTTATACCTAACCTAAAATTTAAGTTCTTATTTCTAGGCAAAATAAAATGCCTAAAAAAGGCAAAAACTCGTGGTCGGGACGGTTATAGTAGCAAAAGCCATTGGAATTATTATTTTATACATTGGAAGAATCCGTTTTGTTATTAATAGACTAGTAAAGGGAAAAAGAATAACTGAAAGAAAGAATGAGTTATTCATCAAAGTTTCTTTTCTTCAATGACTAGAATTAAACGAGGATATATAGCTCGGAGACGTCGAACAAAAATGCGTTTCTTTGTATCAGGTTTTCGAGGGGCTCATTCAAAAGTGACTCAAACTATTATTCAACAAAGAATAAGAGCTTTGTTTTCGGCGCATCGGGATAGAGGTAGGAAAAAAAGAGATTTTCGTCGTTTGTGGATCACTCGAATAAATGCAGCAATTCGCGCGGAGTCGTTATACTATAGGTATAGTACACTTATACACAACCTGTACCGTAAGCAGTTACTTCTTAATCGTAAAATACTTGCACAAATAGCTATATTAAATAGGAATTGTCTTTATATGATTTCTAAAGCGATTTATTAATAAAAATATTTATAAAAAAAAAATAAGTGAATCGGAAGGAATCCACCGGAATACTTTAAAATGGAGTTTCCTCGAGAATAAACTCGGAGAGGGTGGAATATAAATTAGTACGAAAAAAAAAAGGATTTTCCTTTCCCGACTCGATTGTTTTATTTTTATTATTCTTACAACACTACAAGTGAATTTCAGTTTGTTTGATTATCGGATTTTTCGAATAAAACATCAACCTACGCTTGAGTTCGGATTTGAATTTTTATTCAATTGAAAATTGAAGGATAAGCCCTTTTTTATTTTATTTAGTTCTAGTTCTAAGACCTCTAGTTCTAGTGACCGATTCCCCTCTTTCAAATTGTTTCTGATTATTAAGAAAGGGTAACAAAGATAAAATACGAGCTCGTTTTATAGCAATAGTAATTAATCGTTGTTGTTTTAAAGTCGATCTATTTACTCGCCTAGATAATATTTTTCCTTGTTCACTAATAAATTGACTAATTAAACTCATGTTTCTATAATCAATTTGATCCCCCGATTGGATCGGGGGCAAACGCCTACGAAAAGATCGCTTGGATTTATCCATAATTTGTTTATTCCTTATCTCTAAAAAAAAAAAATAAAAATCCTATCCTTATCCATATTTCTAATTCTTAAATTTAAAAATTTTATTTAGTCCTATTTAGATCGGACCAAATTATGGAATTTATAAGATTTTCTTTATTTTTTTATTATTCTCGATTTATTCTAGATTTATGTATATGTAATAAATAATAAAAAAAATAAAGAATAATATATTCTATGCACTAATAGTGATATTACATATAACTAATTCTATACCTAAAGTAAGTCAGATTTGAATATTCCTTGGTAGAGGGGTAACATATGACATACAGGCACTTGATTTGATCTATTTCTTTATCTCCCCGTGAGTTGTATGTTTGTAACAATAGGGACAGAATTTCCTCAATTGCAATTGACTGGGCGTATTGTGTCGATTTTTTTGAGTAATATATCGGGAAATGCCCGTTGATTCTTTATTAATACCGTTTCGCACACAATTGGTGCATTCCAAAATAATCGTTACTCGGACATCTTTACTCTTAGCCATAAACCCCCCTTTGGTTTTAATCCACCCCACCCTATCCTATCCTATCCTGTTGATTTTATGGTCAAAAACAAATAAGAAAAAAAAGTTGCTAACTAAAAATCAAATTAGGAATGATTTCGTTGTAATCAATTGAAATCAATAAAAATATATATATATATAGTAAATAATAAGTAATACAATGATTTCTAACTTTTTTGAGATTTAGAATCACAATTTAGAATAGAATCACAGTGGAGTATTTCATCGAAGCCTTTTGTAGAATATTTTATAGATGTTGCCTTAGCCGCATTTCAATTTTCCCTCGACTAGTAATTTAATTGGAGCCTGAACACCGAATTTCGGTGCGGTTGAGTCTACTATAATTCTAAAAAACGAAAAAGGGGGATCAGATATTTGATTGTATCTCTAAACTCCTTCACCCCGTCCCACGTCAATAAATAACTAGAATGAAAAAAAAGGAAATGTTAACGCATCCGGGAATAAACGATTGATCTCTATCAATAAACCTGCTAAAGAACCAAACCATAGAGTACTTAGTACTGGTGCTACGGAAAGATATGTTTTTAGATCTCGCATTTAAAACCCCCTTTTATTGTATTAAAATATGGTACTAGATATATAATCAGATGAATATTTAGGTAAGGACCACTTCTACTTATCTATTTGGATGGGAAATCCCTAATTCAAATGAAAATGGACAATGATTTGATAGATAAGATTTTCCTTTTCTTAAAACAGAAAAATATGTAACTTTCCACCCAAGAATTTCCACAAAAAAGATTAATAAATAAATTAATTTATAGGGTCCTTATATTATATGAGATAAAAATAAAAAAGGGGAAGTAGCAAGAAAAATTGATATTCTATATCAATAGAGGAATTCAAAGTGTGGAAAACAAGACAGGGATTCTCTATAATGACACTGTAGACCAATGGAAAGGGATGTAGCGCAGCTTGGTAGCGCGTTTGTTTTGGGTACAAAATGTCACGGGTTCAAATCCTGTCATCCCTACCTATTACTTCTCCTTTGCACAGTAACGAAGGAGCAATTTTAGATCGATTAAAATTGAGCATACAGAATCTTTAATACTATTATTCTATATCATATATAATAGTATAGGTGTGCAAGATATCCTTTATATATATATATATAAAGAATCCTCCCCTTTCTATTACAGCCTTATCTTATTGTGATAAGAAAGCGCTCTTAGTTCAGTTCGGTAGAACGTGGGTCTCCAAAACCCAATGCCGTAGGTTCAAATCCTACAGAGCGTGATTCTGCTCTTGTTAGGTAAAAAATGAATGACACCGAACTCAAATTGAAATAAAAAAATTCAATAGCAATCTGACTTGACCTCCCTTAGATTCAATTAAATTAGATTCAATTAAATTAATTAATAAAGAGAGGGATGATTCAAAAAAAAGAAAGAGATATTAATTAATCAAAGGTCCAACTGATCGCCACGTCTGTATTGTAAATATGCAGTCACGAATAATCCAGCCAAAGTAATGGGAATTAAACCTAAGACGATTCCAAATAGAAAAACTTCAATCATTTTGAATTTTTTTTTTTTGAAAGGGAAAAAGAGAGGTAATATCTATCCATAAATGGGAATCCGTATTGCCCATGAATCTCAATGACGGATAATTAGAATTGGTAGTTAGTACAGTAAAGAACTATAGAATCTATGCAATAGTAAATAAGAATCTATTTTTATAAATTGTTCGTTCATTCAAATTCAATAAATTTTCAAATAAGTCGTATCTTACTCAGACTAATAAATAAAGCTGAAGTTATAGTTAAAGCCACTAGTAAAAAACCAAAAAAACTAGTTATCGTAGGCATGAGGGGGCTAAATGAAATATGTTCTTTATTATACATATGTTTAGAAAGCACTTTCCTAAATTTGCATTTTTGAAAGAGACGAGGATAAGCAAAAATACCAATTGAAGTAATAAGTTCAATTGCAACTTTTTGATTCATCAATCATTATAGACAATATTCACAAAATAAAAACCAAAATAGACTGGCATCGCAGGCAGGAGTAGAAACGAAATAAATTCAGCATCTTTGATTTGACATCTAGTACCCATTCCGTGAGTCAGAATCAACGCAGTTGATTCATTGGAAAAATCTTGATCTTGAGTAAACTAATACTAAAAAAAAAGAATAATAAAAACTGCGCCAGGTAACTTCATTGACTTCATTGAAAAATTTGAATCAAAATAGGGAAGAAAAAAATTGGAAAATCTTTTCTTTGGTTTTTTTTTATTGTCATTGTCTCAAATGTATTTTCTTTTTTAATTAGATAGAATAATATATTGACCTTATACCCCCTTTGTTTACCTTTTTTCTTTCCTTTGTAGATTCAGTAGTCGAGTGGATTCAACCACAAAATTTCTCGAATGATAATCAAAAAAAAATAGAATGTGACGTGATGAGATCACTCAAAAAAGCAAATTCCTTTTTCCAACTAGATTGGTTTTAAAACTCTTAACTTACTTAACT